TTTTTATACTTATATGAAAAGTTCATGTACCCAGTATTTGTTTTGCTATAACTGTGGGAACGTCTATAAGTGCGTCGTAAAAAATAAAGTTTTTTTGGGGGTAGGGGGTTATAATAATTGCTTATATATATATAAGTAGTTATTAATATATACTTGATTTCTTTATCTAAAAAAAAAGATTTATATTACAATAAGAATTAAATTAACATTCGTTCCATTTATATTACTGGTATGCTATATTTAGAGAGATTTTATATACATATATAAATAATTTATATAATATGGTGAAAGGGATTATATAAATTACTTATTATATAATAAATTAATGTTTAGTCAACTTAGTTGAATAATAATTATTTACATAATAATAAGCAATTATTATATAATATATATAGTACAATAAAATAAATTGGTGGAATATAAATAGAGTTATTATTGAGATAGTTATTTATTAACTTAATAGAGTAACAGTATCTTAAAGATCTCATTTTATAAATATATAAAACAAATGAGATCTTTAAGATACTGTTACTCTATAATGGAAGGTTAAATTATTATTATAGCTGAATTCGTTCCTGGGGGTTTTTTTTTTTCATAAGTATATGTTTGAGTGAAAGAGTGTCTAAAGGGTTATTAGACAGTTATTTGATTTGATTGGTTAGAGTCAAATCGTAAAAAATAACGGTAAAAAAAAGTTCAGGGTTATAAAACCCTTAAAAAGGCGTAAAATTAAGAAGAAAATGCTAAACAAATGGCGTTATTGTGGGAGGGGTACCGAAATTTTTTTTACTTTTTTTAGAAATTAATTGAAGTTTTATCTGAATTAAATATGGTCCTTTCCTTAAATTTATTATAATTTAGTCTATGGAGGAGTTTTATTCTTGTTTATTCTTGTTTATTTTGACTTTATTTTATATGTGTATTTTTGTGTGAATGATTTTTTGATTTGATTAGTTCTTGATGATTAATCATTGGTTTATATGATGTTTTGCAGTATGTAAATTTATTCATTTAAGTTTTCTTAGATTTAGTAATAGTTTTTGAGTTATCGGTAAAATTTGTGCCAGCAACCGCGGTTATACATGGGATGCAAGTGAATATTTATGGATTTGTAGTTATGTTTATTTTTGTTTATAATTTATTTTATTTATTTTTTGGTGGAATATTGATTTTTTATTAGTTATTTTTTTTATTCTGAGATTATGAAATCTTAAATATTAAACTAGGATTAGATACCCTATTATTAAAGATGTAAAAAATTGTTCTTGAGTAGTACTAGTTAAGGTCTTGAAACTTAAAGAATTTGGCGGTATTTTAGTCTGTTTAGAGGAATCTGCCCCGTGATCGATATTCCCCGTTGGAACTTACTTGATTTATGTTTATATACCGCCGTTTTATTGAGGATCTTTTTAGAGCTGTGAATTTTCTTTTTATTTTTGTTAGATAATATTTCAGGTCAAGGTTTAATTAATAATTAAGTGGAGGTGGATTACAATAATATTTATTATACAGATTATTAATTGTAATATTAATATGAAGGTGGATTTAATAGTAATTTTATTTAATATGTTAATGTGATTTTAGCTCTAGAATGTGTACACATCGCCCGTCGCTCTCATTATTTAAGGTGAGATAAGTCGTAACATAGTAGCGGTACTGGAAAGTGTTGCTAGAATGAAGATCAAATCACTTTTAGGGAAGTATTTCGTTTACATTGAAATTATTATTGTGCAATTCAATATGATTTGATAATAAATTATTTATTATTATTTTTTATTGTATGTATTTGATTGAAAGATCTTATTGTTATTGTATTGATTATTGATTTAATTATTTAATGATAGTTTAGTGGTACTGTGAGGGTTTATTATTTAATTTATATAAAGTAAATTTTGTTTATTGTACCTTGTGTATCAGGGTTTATTTAAATTATTTATATATGTTATTTTTCTCGATTTTAGAAGAGTTAATAATTTATTTTGGTTACTGTTGAATAAGTATCAATAATATTTATTGGTGGTGATATGTTATGTCGATTTTAAGTGTATCTGGTTTCTTGAGAAATAAATTTAATTTATGTATTTTTATTAACTTTTATTATTTTATAATTTTTGTTTAAATTTATGCTAATATCTTGAGGGATTATCTTTATGATATAGTTTTATAATTTATTTTATTTTGTTGATTGTGTTGGATTTAGGAATAGTTATTTTTTTAAGTATGTTAAAATTTGATTTTTTAGTTAATTAAATTTGTTTGTATTATTTAAATTATTTATTGGGATAATATTTTTAATTAAATTTTATTTTTATTTATGATGGAATTAGTATATTTTGTTTTAGATTATTTTATTTATGATTGATAAGTTGTGATTAGGAATTCAGCAAAATTAGTTTATTCGTTTGTTTAACAAAAACATTTCTTCTTGATTTTAATGTGAAGTATAACCTGCCCACTGATATTGTTGAAGGGCCGCGGTATTTTGACCGTGCAAAGGTAGCATAATCATTAGTTTTTTAATTGGAGGCTGGAATGAATGGTTGGACGAGATAAAAACTGTCTTGTTATTAATGATTTTGAATTTAACGTTCAAATTAAAAGGTTTGAATGGTGTTATGGGACGAGAAGACCCTATAGAGTTTGATAATGTAAATATTGTATTGCAAGTTAGTTATTGTTTTAATTATTTATATTATTTTGTTGGGGCGATGGTGAGGATAGAAGTAACTCTCATTATGTTATTTATATTGATGTATATTATTTTGATCCATTATTTGATGATTATAAGATTAAATTACCTTAGGGATAACAGCGTAATTTTTTTGGAGAGTTCTAATCGATAAAAGAGATTGCGACCTCGATGTTGGATTGAAGATAATTATTGGTGAAGGGGCTAGTATAATTAGGTCTGTTCGACCTTTAAAATCTTACATGATCTGAGTTCAAACCGGTGTGAGCCAGGTTGGTTTCTATCTATAATATATTAAATATTTTAGTACGAAAGGACCAAATGTTTGGAATAATTTTTTTTTGTTGATTGATTATTAATAATTGTTTTGGCAGATAAGTGCAACGAATTTAGAATTCGTGAATATAGATATTTCTATAGATAATAATTGATGTTATTGTTGTTTTAATTGTTATGTTAATTTTATTAATTTTTATTATAGTTGGGGTAGCTTTTCTTACTTTACTTGAACGGAGGGTTTTAGGTTATATTCATATTCGTAAAGGCCCTAATAGGGTGGGTTTAATGGGTATTTTACAGCCTTTTAGTGATGCTGTGAAATTATTTATTAGGGAACAAACTTTTCCATTGGTTTCTAATTATGTTTCTTATTACTTTGCTCCTATTTTTAGTTTATTTTTATCTTTATTAGTTTGGTTGCTTATTCCTTATTTAACTGGATTTTTTGTATTTAATTTTGGTGTATTATTTTTTTTATGTTGTACTAGAATTGGTGTTTATACTGTTATGATTGCTGGGTGGGCTTCTAATTCTAATTATGCTTTGTTGGGGGGCCTTCGAGCTGTTGCACAAACTATTTCTTATGAAGTAAGTTTGGCATTGATTTTATTATCTTTTATTTTTTTAATTAATAGATATAATTTATTAAGTTTTTATAATTATCAAATGGATATTTGGTTAATTTATTTATTTATTCCTTTATCTTTTATTTGATTTATTTCTTGTTTAGCAGAAACTAACCGTACTCCATTTGATTTTGCTGAAGGGGAGTCTGAATTGGTCTCTGGGTTTAATATTGAATATAGAGCAGGGGGATTTGCTTTAATTTTTTTGGCTGAGTATGCTAGAATCTTATTTATGAGAATGTTATTTTGTATTTTATTTATAGGCGGGGACGTTGATTCAATGATTTTTTATTTTAAGTTGGTTTTGATTTCTTTTGTATTTATCTGGGTTCGAGGGACGATACCACGGTATCGGTATGATAAGCTTATATATTTGGCTTGGAAAAGATATTTACCGGTTTCTTTAAATTATTTGATTTTTTTTTTTGGGTTGAAAATGGCTTTATTTTCTTTTTTGTTTTAAGGTGAATTAATTTAAGTATAAGTTAATAGAGGAATTTAACCTCTTATTAATGTTTTCAAAACATATTTTTTCAATTTTAACTTATTTGATAATATTTTCTCATGTCTTGACGATGAGGGGAGTTATGATATAGTATCTAAAATAAGTCATGGTTAATAATTGTCCTGTAAGAATATATGGTTCTTCTACTGGACGCGCTCCAATTCATGTTAATAAAATTACAGTATTTACTATTATTCAAAAATATGTTTGGTTAATTGGGTAAAATTGCATTCTTCGAAAATTTGATTTAAATAATGGTATTATAAATAGGATGGCAATTGATATTACTAAAGCAATTACTCCGCCCAATTTGTTGGGGATTGATCGTAAGATTGCATATGCAAATAGAAAATACCATTCTGGCTGAATGTGGATGGGAGTAACTAAAGGATTGGCTGGTGTGAAGTTGTCAGGATCTCCCAGAATGTAGGGTTCTTTAAGTAATAAAATAGATAACAGTATCATTATAATAATGAATCCTACAATATCTTTTGTTGTAAAATATGGATGGAAGGGAATTTTATCAATGTTTCTGTTTATTCCTATTGGGTTGTTTGATCCTGTTTGATGAAGAAATAATAAATGTATTAATACAAGTGCTGTGATGATAAAGGGTAATAAAAAATGTAATGTAAAGAATCGATTTAATGTTGCGTTGTCTACAGCAAATCCCCCTCATACTCATTGTACTATATCAATACCTATGTATGGGACCGCTGATAATAGATTAGTAATTACAGTGGCACCTCAAAAAGATATTTGCCCTCAGGGCAGAACATATCCAACAAAAGCTGTTGCTATGGTTATGAATAAAATTAATACACCTACAAATCATGTATGTATTAATTTAAATGAGCCATAATATAGGCCTCGACCAATATGCAAATAAATACAAAAAAAGAATATAGATGCTCCATTAGCATGTGATGTTCGTAGTAATCATCCATAATTCACATCTCGACAAATGTGGGTTACTCTAGAGAAGGCCTGTTCGATATTTGGTCTATAATGTATAGCTAAAAATACTCCTGTTAAAATTTGTATTATTAAACAAATACCTAATAATGATCCAAAGTTTCACCATGCTCTGATATTTGAGGGGGCTGGGAGGTCGATTAAAGCATTATTAGCAATTTTAAGTAATGGATGATAAATTCGTATAGGTTTATTCATTAGTTTATTTGACGTAATGGTCCTTTTGAAATATTTGTAATTTTTACAACTGCAATAAGAGTTAAAAATAGATATGAAGCTAGTAAGATAGTGACTAGGCTACTTGATCCATTATATAGTTTTATTAGAAGTAAAATATTTTCATTGTTTATAATTATTTCCTGATTAATCAAGTCTGTATTGTTTTGTGGTATTTTTATTACTATTATTAATAATAATGTGGTGAAAATTCTTCTTCTTATTATTATTTTTATAGATATATTGAATATTTCATTCGATGCTAATCTTGTTACATAAATGAATAGCACTAATATGCCTCCCAAAAAAATTAAGAATAGTACGTAAGAAAATCAAAATGTTTGTACTATCAGTCCTCTAATTAAACATAAAATGGTTGTTTGTATTAGGAGAATTAATCCTATAGCTAGTGGATGATTAATTTGTGTAAATATTATTCTTATAATAATTCTAGTAATAATAAGTATTTTTTTAATATCAGAGAATAGTTTATTTAAAATATTAATTTTGGGGATTAATGATAAGTTTCTACGCTTTTCTCTGAAGTTTTAAAAGATGATGTTCTTAATTTTGATTTACAAGACCAATATTTTTTTTAAATTATTAAAACTAATGTTGATATATTATTTATTTTTTATGTTTTTTAGTGGTGTTTGAGTATTTTCGTCTAATCGTAGGCATTTGTTAATTGCTTTATTAAGATTGGAGTTTTTGGTATTAATTTTATTTTTTGGTTTGTACATCTATTTAAATACAGTTAATTATGAATTGTATTTTAGTGTGGTGTTTTTGACATTTTCTGTGTGTGAGGGGGCTTTGGGGTTATCTATTTTGGTTTCGATAATTCGTGGTTATGGTAATGATTATTTTCAATCCTTGAGATTATTACAATGTTAAAATTTATGTTAATATTACTTTTTATGACCCCTTTGTGTTTAATTAAAAATTTTTGGTGATTGATTCATTCTTTATTTTTTTTAATATGTTTTTTGTTTATGTTTACATTTAATTATACTTTGATATGGAATCATTTAAGTTATTTTTTTGGAAGTGATTCTATTTCTTTTGGTTTAATTCTTTTAAGTTTTTGAGTGTGTGTATTGATAATTACTGCTAGAGAATCTATTTTTCGTTTTGATTATTATTCTACTTTTTTTGTTTTAATGATTATTTTTTTAATGTTGATATTATTTTGTACTTTTAGTAGAGTTAATTTACTTTCATTTTATTTATTTTTTGAGGGTAGTTTAATTCCTACTTTATTTTTAATTTTGGGTTGGGGATATCAACCAGAGCGATTACAGGCTGGTATTTATTTATTGTTTTACACTTTGCTGGCTTCACTTCCTTTATTAGTTGGTATTTTTTTTATTTATAATTGTATTGAATCTTTAATATTTTTTTGTTTTATAAATGTTTATATTTATAATTGAATATTTTATTTTTGTATAATTTTTGCCTTTTTAGTAAAAATACCTATGTTTATGGTTCATTTGTGATTACCTAAAGCTCATGTTGAAGCACCGATTAGTGGTTCAATAATTCTGGCTGGTGTTTTGTTAAAATTGGGGGGTTATGGGTTGATACGAATTATTTGCTTGTTAATTTTTTTTGGGTTTGAATTAAATTATATCTGAATTTCGATTAGATTGGTAGGAGGTATTTTAGTTAGTTTTATTTGTATACGTCAGACTGATTTAAAAGCTTTAATTGCGTATTCTTCTGTCGCTCATATAGGTATAGTGATTGGTGGTTTGATAAATATAAGTTATTGAGGGTTTTCAGGAGCTTACGTTTTAATAATTGCTCATGGATTATGTTCATCTGGGTTATTTTGTTTGGCAAATATTTCTTATGAGCGATTAGGAAGTCGAAGAATTTTAATTAATAAGGGTATAATAAATTTTATACCTAGAATGACTTTGTGATGATTTTTATTGAGATCCTGTAATATAGCTGCACCCCCTTCATTAAATTTACTTGGTGAAATTGAATTGTTGAATAGATTAGTAGGTTGATCTTGATTAAGAATGTTAATTTTAGTATTTTTATCTTTTTTTAGTGCTGTTTATAGTTTATATATATATTCTTATAGACAACATGGAATATTTTATTCAGGTATTTATTCTTGTTCTTTAGGATATGTGCGTGAATATTTATTATTATTATTACATTGGGCCCCCTTAAATTTAATTATTTTAAGGGTTGATTTGTTAATTGTTTGCTTAAGTAGTTTATTTGAAAATGTTGATTTGTGGTGTCAATGAAATAATTATTGTTATCTTGAGTTATGATATATTTATCTATTTGTTTTATTAGATTTGTTTTTTTATTTATAATAAGAATTTATATATTTATTATTGGGTTTTATTTTAATTTAAATGATTTGATTTATTTTGTTGAATGAGAATTGATTTCTTTAAATTCTAATATAATTGTTATGACTTTATTATTTGATTGGATATCTATAATTTTTATAGGCTTTGTTTTTTTTATTTCGTCTTTAGTTATTTTATATAGAGATTATTATATAAGAGATGATTTGAATATTAATCGTTTTATTTTTTTGGTTTTAATATTTGTTATATCTATAATATTTATAATTATTAGACCAAATGTGATTAGTATTTTATTAGGATGAGATGGATTAGGATTAGTATCTTATTGTTTAGTTATTTATTATCAGAATGTAAAGTCTTATAATGCTGGTATGTTAACGGCCCTATCTAATCGGATTGGTGATGTTTCGTTATTAATGGCTATTGCTTGAATAATAAACTTTGGTAGATGAAATTATATTTATTATTTAGAATGTTTAAGAGATTCATGAGAAATGGAATTGATTTCTTATTTGATTGTTTTATCAGCTATTACTAGGAGAGCTCAAATTCCTTTTTCTGCTTGGTTACCTGCTGCTATAGCAGCTCCTACTCCAGTTTCTGCATTAGTGCATTCTTCAACATTAGTTACTGCGGGTGTTTATTTACTTATTCGTTTCAGTCCTTTATTTAGAAATCAATTGAATATGTTGTTATTGTTAATTTCAGGTCTTACAATATTTATGGCTGGATTAGGGGCAATTTTTGAATATGACTTAAAGAGGATTATTGCACTTTCTACTTTAAGTCAATTAGGGTTAATAATGAGTATTTTATCAGTAGGATTGGCTGAATTAACTTATTTTCATTTGTTAACTCATGCATTATTTAAGGCTTTATTGTTTATGTGTGCTGGTGTAGTTATTCATAGAATGAAAGATTGTCAGGATATTCGCTTTATAGGTAATATGACCTTTCAAATACCTTTTACTTGTTCATGTTTGATGGTATCGAATTTTGCTTTGTGTGGAATGCCATTTTTGGCAGGATTTTATTCAAAGGATTTAATTTTGGAATTAGTATTTTTGAGATATGTAAATATTTTTGGTGTTTTTATATTTTTTTTTTCTACTGGTTTAACTGTTTGTTATTCCTTTCGTCTGTTTTATTATACGATATGTGGTGATTATAATTTTAATTCTTTTGGATTTTTGGGAGAATTGAATATAAACATAGTTTTGAGAATGTGTAGATTATTATTTATGGCTGTAATGGGTGGTAGCTTAATGAGTTGAGTTATTTATCCTATTCCTATTTTAATCAATTTGCCTTGGTATTTTAAAATGATAGCTTTAATGGTGAGATTTTTAGGAGGTTGATTTGGATATATAGTATGTAATATGGGTTTTTCTATTATTTTATTCTCTATTAAAAATCATATTTTCTGTGAGTTTATGGGTTCAATATGATTTATGCCTTACATTTTTACTTATGGTGTAAGATCTTATTCAATATTATTAGGTTATAGATCCTTTAAGTATTGTGATAGTGGTTGAAATGAATATATTGGGGGCCAAGGTATATACATATTATTTATATATTTGAGTAAAATCAATCAGTGATGACAATATAATAATTTAAAGATTTTCTTTAGTTATTTTTTGTTATGAATTGTTTTTATTATTATAATATTTTACTTAAGTAGTTTATTTAAATTAGAACATAACATTGAAGATGTTAAGGAAATATTTATTTTTAAGTATTTATAAAATAAGATTTTTTTTTACAGTGAAAGTGTAATGTTTTGATTATAAACTATATAAATAGAAATACAAACGGAGTTTAACCGCTATAGTGATAAGTTAGCAGCTTTCACTTTACTTATACTTCTTTAACTGGAATTTATATTCAATTATATTATTAACAGTAATATACCTCTGATTTGGTTTCAGTTAAAATAAGGATATACAGTATCTAAGGTTAGGTCGAAACTAACTGCAAAATTTGCTTCTTATTTAAGATAGATTGTGACCAATACTTTTTGATTGCAAATCAAATGTTATGTTTAACTACTATCCTATAAAGCTCAATTAAGTGATCCTTGATTCCATTCGTGATATAAGCCTGTTAATAAAATAATCAAAAATATGAATGTGATTATTAATCATCATTTTGGATTTGAAGCTAATAAAATAATAGTAGTTGGTAATAATAAGGCAATTTCTACATCGAAAATTAAAAAGATTACTGCGATAAGGAAAAATCGTAAGGAGAAGGGCAATCGTGCTGAATTTTTAGGGTCAAACCCACATTCAAAAGGAGAACTTTTTTCTCGATCTTCAATTATTTTTTTTGAAAAGAGTGAAGCGATCATTATGATTGCTGTAGCTAGCACAATTATAAATAAAGCTGTTGTAATTACAATAATTATTTATTTTGTATTACAAACTTTTTGATTGGAAGTCAAATATACTTTTTATATTAAATAAATATCTTCCTCATCAGTAAATTGATACATATAAAAATAATCATACGACATCAACAAAATGTCAATATCAAGCTGCAGCTTCAAATCCAAAATGATGGTTGGATGAAAAGTGTAAAACTAAGTGTCGTAATAAGCATATAAATAAAAAGGTCGTTCCGATAATGACGTGTAAACCATGGAAGCCTGTAGCTACAAAAAATGTTGATCCATAGATGGAATCTGCAATTGTAAAGGATGCTTCAATATATTCATACGCTTGAAGAAGTGTGAAGTATAATCCGAGAATGATTGTGAAAGAAAGTCCTTGATATGTTTGTTTATAATTATTTTCTAATAATCCATGATGTGCTCATGTTACTGTTACACCTGAGGCAAGAAGAATTGCAGTGTTTAATAATGGAATTTGTAGTGGATTGAATGGGCTGATTCCTATAGGAGGTCATGCTGATCCAATATCAATAATTGGTGAAAGTCTTCTATGAAAGAATGCTCAAAAAAATGAAATAAAAAAAAAGATTTCTGAAATGATGAATAAAATTATTCCTCATCGTAATCCTTTTATTACTATTTTAGTGTGTAATCCTTGATATGTTCCTTCTCGGGTGATATCTCGTCATCATTGAATTATTGTTAAAATTATAATTATTATTCCTATTAATATTAATTCTTGATTGTATATGTGAAATCATTTAATTATTCCTATTATTGTTGTGAGAGCACCCAATGCTCCTGTAATTGGTCAGGGTCTTTTATCTACTAAATGAAATGGGTGATTAGCATGATTTGTCATTAATTGACTTCTCTAGAATATAAGGTACTTAATACTGCAAATACATATGATTGAATAATAGCTACAGCAGATTCTAATATTAATAAAGCAATTTGAACAGTAATTAATAATGATAGTAAAGTTAAATTTATATTAGGACCAGTATTACCTAACAATGTTATTAGTAAATGACCAGCAATTATGTTAGCAGCTAATCGTACTGCTAAAGTTCCAGGTCGAATTATGTTACTGATAGTTTCAATACAAACTATAAAGGGTATTAGGATAGAGGGAGTACCTTGAGGTACAAGATGAGTGAATATGTGTTGTGTGTTATTGATTCAACCAAAGATTATGAATCTTAATCATAAAGGTAAAGCTAAACTTAATGTTATTAATAAGTGGCTAGTTCTTGTAAATACGTATGGGAAAAGACCTATAAAGTTGTTAAATATAATAATTGAGAATAATGAAATAAAAATGAGTGTGCTTCCATTATTAATCTTTTTAATCCCAATTAAAGTTTTGAATTCTTTATGTAGTGTATTTATTATTATGTTTCATAAAATGAAATGCCGTGTAGGGATTAATCAAAAACTTATTGGAATTATTGTTATTCCAATAAATGTTCTTACTCAATTAAGTGATATATTTCATATGTTGATAGAGGGGTCAAAAACAGAGAATAAATTTGTTATCATTTTCAGTGTATGTGTTTAATTTTTATATGTAATTTTATTATGTCTTTAATTGGGTTGAATAGATAATAATTTATAAAATTGAATAATAATAAGGCAATAATGAATATAAAATATAATATTAATCAATTTAGAGGTATTATTTGAGGGATAGAGGGATATCGTTATAGATTACTTTAGATTGACATACTAATATTATTATATTAACTAAACCCTCTTCATTAAAAGTAGGTGCTAATTACTATTATATGGTTTAAGAGACCATTACTTGCTTTAAGTTATCTAATGTAAAAATTTATAATTCATGAAGTAAAATTTTTTGTGGAGATTCTTTCAATTACGATTGGTATAAATCTATGGTTTGCCCCACAGATTTCGGAACATTGACCAAAAAATAGACCAGATCGATTAATAAAAAATCTAGTTTGATTTAATCGGCCAGGAGTTGCGTCGGCCTTTACTCCTAAGCTTGGTACTGTTCACGAATGTAATACATCAGCAGCTGTCACGATAATTCGAATGAATGTATTAAAAGGTAAAATTGTTCGATTATCAACCTCTAATAAACGAAATCTGTTTATTAGATTTTCATTTTGAGGAATTATATAAGAATCAAATTCGATATTAATGAAATCTGAATATTCATAACTTCAATATCATTGATGTCCAATAGTTTTTAACGTTAAAACAGGATTATGAATTTCATCTATTAAATAAAGAAGTCGTAATGATGGAATAGCAATGAAAATTAAAATGATTGCCGGTAAAATTGTTCATGCAATTTCAATTATTTGTCCTTCAAGTATAAATCGATTGATGTATTTATTGTAAAATAATGTTATTATTATATATGACACTATTCTTAAAATTATTAATATAATTATCAGAGCATGATCATGAAAATAAATTAATTGTTCTATAATTGGTGATGCTCTGTCTTGCAAATTTATATTAGCTCATGTTGTCATTAGATTCTAATAAAAGGTTGGAATCTTTATATACGGGGTTTAAGTCCGTTGCACTTATCTGCCATATCAGATATTTAAGTTCTGTAATACTAGGTAATTCTGAATATCTATGTTCCGCAGGAGGCAGTTTTTGTAATCATTCAATTGAGTTTCTCGTTTGTGTAGTGAATAAAACTTGTCGATTTGTTCTTATACTTTCCCATAAAATAAAAATGAATATTAAAATGCTTACGAATGAGATTATAGATCCAATTGATGATAAAACATTTCAAGCGGTATAAGCGTCAGGGTAGTCTGAGTATCGTCGTGGTATTCCAGCAAGACCTAGAAAATGTTGGGGAAAGAATGTTATATTTACTCCTAAAAATATAACTATAAATTGGATTTTTAATCATTTTGGGTTTAATGTTAGTCCTGAAAATAAAGGATATCATTGAACAAATCCTGCCATAATGGCAAATACAGCGCCTATTGATAACACATAGTGAAAGTGGGCTACTACATAGTAAGTATCATGTAAAATAATATCAATTGATGAATTGGCTAGAATTACACCGGTTAAACCTCCTATAGTAAATAAGAATACAAATCCTAGTGATCATAAACAAGACGCACTATAAGATAATTGTGATCCGTATACGGTTGCTAATCATCTAAAAATTTTAATTCCTGTGGGAACAGCAATGATTATTGTTGCAGAAGTGAAGTATGCTCGAGTATCCACATCCATTCCTACTGTGAATATATGGTGAGCCCATACTACAAATCCTAATAAGCCGATTGCTAATATTGCAAAAATTATTCCTAAGTTTCCAAAAGCTTCTTTTTTTCCTCTTTCGTGACAGATGATATGGGAGATTATACCAAACCCTGGTAAAATTAAAATATATACTTCTGGATGGCCAAAAAATCAGAATAAGTGTTGATAGAGAATAGGATCTCCACCTCCTGCAGGATCAAAAAATGAGGTATTTAGGTTTCGATCTGTTAAGAGTATAGTAATAGCTCCAGCAAGAACAGGTAGTGATAGTAATAGTAGTAATGCCGTAATAACTACTGCTCAAACAAATAATGGGATTTGTTCTGGCTTTATATTAATGGGTTTTATATTGATGGTAGTTGAAATAAAATTTACTGCCCCTAAAATTGATCTTACACCAGCGAGATGAAGGGAAAAAATGGCTAGATCAACAGATGCTCCTGCGTGAGCAATGTTTCTTGCTAACGGTGGGTAGACGGTTCAACCAGTGCCAACCCCTCTTTCAATTATACTGCTTGCCAACAAAAAGGATAAGGATGGTGGTAATAGTCAAAAACTTATGTTGTTTATACGAGGAAAAGCCATGTCAGGTGCTCCAAGTATTAGAGGAACTAATCAATTGCCAAACCCCCCGATGAGAATTGGTATGACTATGAAAAAAATTATTACAAAGGCATGAGCTGTTACAATAACGTTATAGATTTGATCATCTCCAATTAATGATCCAGGTTGGCCCAGTTCTGCTCGAATTAGCATACTTAAAGAAGTACCTACCATTCCGGCTCACGCACCAAAAATAAAATAAAGAGTTCCAATATCTTTATGGTTGGTTGAGTATATTCAACGTTGAATAATGAGTAGAATGGCTGAGTGATAGGTAATAGATTGTAAATCTATAAAGGGGATGAATAAAATCTCTTCTACTAGGTCTTATATTCATTCATGATGTTAGATTGCAAATCTAAAGGAGTAAGTTAAGTTGTTTTACTAAGGCTTAAAGAGGTCTTTATTTATAGCTTTGAAGGTTATTAGTTTGAATTAACTTAAAGCCTTCAGGCTAATAGAAATTGATTATTATTGGACACAGTAACAACCCTATTGTTGATAGTGAAGCTAATAATAGGGTTGTTAAATGAATATTTGTTTTATTCACCCAACCAAATGATTTGATTTTGAGATGTGTAATTAAAAATGTTAAATAGCAAATTCGTAAGTAGTAATAGAGGGTAACCAATGAGGTTAGCACTAATACAATTCTTGTGATTGTTATGTTGTTTAGGATTATGGATTGAATAACAATTCATTTGGGGAAAAATCCCAAGAATGGAGGTAATCCACCTATTGATAGAAACAATGATAGTGTGATAAATTTTGTTTCTGTTTTGTGATTTATTGATGTTAATTGATTGATAAAAGAAATTTTATGTTTGCTTAGGATTAGGATAATTGTTAGAGTTAAAACGGTATAGATTACGAAATATGTTAATCAAATGTTTTTTCCCAATAAAATTGCAGTCAGTAATCATCCTAGGTGATTAATTGATGAATAGGTTAGAATCTTTCGGGTTGAAATTTGATTGAAACCCCCTATAGCACCAATAATCACTGTTCTCAAAATAAAAATTATTCTGATTGAGTTAATTTTAAGTAAATATGATGTTAGTACTAGAGGTGCGATTTTTTGGATTGTTATTAGAATGAAGCTATTTATTCAGTTTAAACCTTCCATTACTCTAGGGAATCATCAATGAAAGGGGGCCACCCCACTTTTTAATATAAGTGGAATTACAATCAAAAATGACGAAAATGAATTAATAAATATAGGGATATTTTCCATGATTGTTTTAATAATCACTAAAAATAGTAATGTTGATGAAGCTAGTGCTTGAGTGAGAAAATATTTTAATGAAGCTTCTGTAGTAAATGTGTTTTTTGTGGTAGATATCAGCGGGATAAAGGACAATAGGTTAATTTCTAAACCTATTCATACACTCAGTCATGAGTTAGATGAGACTGAGATGAGGGTGCCCCCTACTAGAGTTAGTAGTAGGAGGCTTTTTGTTGAGTTATCGGGCATTAGAGAAGAGAGTTCTTACTCTATATATGGGGTATGAACCCATTAGCTTAATTTAGCTTACTTTTCTAATAGAATACATTTTGGTGTATGGTGCACAAAAATTTTTGATATTTTGGGTAATAGTTTAATTCTATTAGATGTAAGGGAGGTATTTTCATACATAATATACCCCATCAAGGTATTCCTTTAAAATTTCAGGCACTCCATT